AATGAATTGCCTGATAAAAGGATTACCTTGATAGGGTAAATTATGTATTAAGTAGTACATTCATTAATAACCTTAATATATTTACCATAATTTATATTTAATAGAGTTAAACTATTTCTAAAAGCTTCAAAAACTCATGTGCATCGTACACCAAAATATACCTATTTAAAAAGATAAGCTAATCAAGCTACTGGGTTCATACCCCATTTATAAAGGTTTTAATCCTTTTCTTTTTAATTTTTAATAATTCTTGAAAAATGTTATTCATTTTTATACTAATAATAGGAACAATTATTACTATTTCTTCAAACTCGTGATTAGGAGCTTGAATAGGTTTAGAAATTAATTTATTATCTTTTATCCCCCTAATAAGAGATAATAATTTAATATCAACAGAAGCCTCATTAAAGTATTTTTTAACACAAGCTTTAGCTTCATCAATTTTATTATTTTCGTTTATTTTAATAATAATTAACCAAAATTATGAAATTTATATTAATAATTCAGAAGCAAATCTTACAAATTTAATATTATTTTCTAGTTTATTATTAAAGGTTGGAGGAGCTCCTTTCCATTTTTGATTTCCTAACATTATTGAAGGACTTTCTTGAATAAATAGATTTATCTTGATAACTTGACAAAAAATTGCTCCATTTATACTAATAACATACACAATTAGTAATTCATTAATTATTATTTGTTCAATTTTATCAGTTATATTTGGAGCTTTAGGAGGATTAAATCAATCTTTTCTTCGAAAATTAATGGCTTACTCATCAATTAATCATTTAGGATGAATAATTAGCTCACTAATATTAAATCAAAATATTTGAATAGTATATTTTTTATTTTATAGATTTTTATCTTTTAATATAACTTTCATATTTAATCTTTGAAAAATTTTTCATATTAATAAAATATTTTCAACTTTTACTTATTCAAAATCATTAAAATTTATATTGATATTTAATTTATTATCATTAGGTGGATTACCTCCTTTTATAGGATTCATTCCTAAATGAGTTATTATCAATATACTTTCTGTTGATAACCAATTTTTTATTGTATTTATTTTAATTAGTTTTACTTTAATTACACTTTATTTTTATTTACGAATTTGTTATAGAGGGCTAATATTAAATTACTATGAACCTTTATGAATTAATCAATTTTTAACAAATAAATTACAAATAACATTATTCTTACTTTCTTCATCCATCTCTTTATTAGGATTACCATTTATTAGATTAATTTATATGATACTTTAAAGGCTTTAAGTTAAATAAACTAATAGCCTTCAAAGCTATCAATATAAGTATAATCTTTTAAGCCTTAGTATATTTATACTCCTTTAGAATTGCAGTCTAATGTCATTATTGACTATAAAGCCAATTGATTAAAGAGATATATTCCCATAAATAGATTTACAATCTATCGCCTAAAATTCAGCCATTTAATCTAAAAGCGCGACAATGATTATTTTCAACAAATCATAAGGATATTGGAACACTATATTTTATATTTGGAGCATGAGCCGGAATAGTAGGAACTTCTCTAAGTATTCTAATTCGAGCTGAATTAGGACACCCAGGAGCCTTAATTGGTGATGACCAAATTTATAATGTAATTGTAACAGCTCACGCATTTGTTATAATTTTCTTTATAGTAATACCTATTATAATTGGAGGATTTGGAAATTGATTAGTTCCATTAATATTAGGAGCACCTGATATAGCATTTCCACGAATAAATAATATAAGATTTTGATTATTACCTCCATCTTTAACTTTATTAATAGCAAGAAGAATGGTTGAAAATGGAGCTGGTACAGGATGAACTGTCTACCCTCCTCTTTCTTCAATTATTGCTCATGGAGGAGCTTCTGTAGACTTAGCTATTTTTTCATTACATTTAGCAGGAGTATCTTCAATTTTAGGAGCTGTAAATTTTATTACAACAGTTATTAATATACGATCTACAGGAATTACTTTTGATCGAATACCTTTATTTGTATGATCTGTAGTAATTACTGCTTTACTATTACTTTTATCTTTACCAGTTCTTGCTGGAGCAATTACTATACTATTAACAGATCGAAATCTAAATACTTCATTCTTTGACCCTGCAGGAGGTGGAGATCCTATTCTTTATCAACATTTATTCTGATTCTTTGGACATCCTGAAGTATACATTTTAATTTTACCTGGATTTGGGATAATTTCTCATATTATTAGCCAAGAATCAGGTAAAAAGGAAACTTTTGGATCTTTAGGAATAATTTATGCTATATTAGCTATTGGTTTATTAGGGTTTATTGTATGAGCTCATCATATATTTACTGTAGGGATGGATGTTGATACACGTGCATATTTTACATCAGCTACAATAATTATTGCAGTACCTACAGGTATTAAAATTTTTAGTTGATTAGCTACTCTTCATGGAACTTATATAAACTATTCCCCTGCTATTATTTGAGCTTTAGGATTTGTATTTTTATTTACAGTAGGAGGATTAACAGGAGTAGTTTTAGCTAACTCATCTGTTGATATTATTTTACATGATACATACTATGTAGTTGCTCACTTTCATTATGTACTATCAATAGGAGCTGTATTTGCTATTATAGCTGGATTTATTCATTGATACCCTTTATTTACAGGATTAGTAATAAATTCAAAGCTATTAAAAAGTCAATTTATTATTATATTTATTGGAGTAAATTTAACATTTTTCCCTCAACATTTTTTAGGATTAGCAGGTATACCTCGACGATACTCAGATTATCCAGATGCTTATACATCATGAAATGTTGTATCAACAATTGGTTCATCAATTTCTTTATTAGGAATTATCTTTCTATTATTTATTATTTGAGAAAGAATGATTACTAATCGACAAGTAATTTATCCAATACAATTAAATTCATCTATTGAATGATATCAAAATATTCCTCCAGCTGAACATAGCTATTCTGAATTACCATTATTAACTAACTTCTAATATGGCAGATTAGTGCAATGGATTTAAGCTCCATATATAAAGTATTTTACTTTTATTAGAAATGGCAACCTGATCTAACTTAGGACTTCAAGATAGCGCTTCTCCTTTAATAGAACAATTAATTTTTTTTCATGATCATGCTTTATTAATTTTAGTAATAATTACAGCAATAGTAGGATATTTAATATTTATATTATTTTTTAATCAATATACTAACCGATTTTTACTTCATGGTCAAACTATTGAAATAATTTGAACAATTTTACCAGCTATTATTCTATTATTTATTGCTTTTCCTTCCTTACGTTTATTATATTTATTAGACGAAATTAATGAACCTTCAATTACATTAAAGTCAATTGGACACCAATGATATTGATCTTATGAATACTCAGATTTTATAAATATTGAATTTGATTCTTATATAATTCCTACAAATGAATTATCATTAGAAGGATTTCGATTATTAGATGTTGATAACCGAGTTGTATTACCTATAAATTCACAAATTCGAATTTTAGTGACTGCAGCAGATGTTATTCATTCATGAACAGTTCCTGCTTTAGGAGTAAAGGTAGACGGAACACCAGGACGTTTAAATCAAACTAACTTTATAATAAATCGACCTGGTTTATTTTATGGTCAATGTTCAGAAATTTGTGGAGCAAATCACAGTTTTATACCTATTGTAATTGAAAGAGTTCCAACAAATCATTTTATTAAATGAATTACTAATACAATAAATTCTTCATTAGATGACTGAAAGCAAGTACTGGTCTCTTAAACCATATAATAGTAAATTAGCACTTACTTCTAATGAAAAAATTAGTTAAATGAATAACATTAGTATGTCAAACTAAAATTATTAAACTATTAATATTTTTTAATTCCACAAATAGCCCCTATCAATTGATTATTTTTATTTATTTTATTCTCAGTAATTTTTTTATTGTTTAATGTAATAAATTATTATTCAATTCTTCCATCATCACCTAAATCATTGTCTACAAAAAGTTTTAAAACTAATTCATTAAACTGAAAATGATAACTAATCTATTCTCTGTATTTGACCCATCATCAAGAATCATAAATATTTCATTAAATTGATTAAGAACATTTATTGGATTACTAATAATCCCATCAATATATTGATTTATACCATCACGATATCATATTTTTTGAAACAACATTTTAATAACTTTACACAAAGAATTTAAAACATTATTAGGGCCCTCAGCTTATAATGGAACTACATTAATTTTTATTTCTTTATTTTCAATAGTTTTATTTAATAATTTTATAGGGTTATTTCCTTATATTTTTACAAGTACAAGTCATTTAACATTAACTTTAACACTTGCACTTCCTTTATGATTAGCTTTCATAATTTATGGTTGAGTTAATAATACTAATCATATATTTGCTCATTTAGTACCACAAGGAACACCAGCTGTTTTAATACCTTTTATGGTTTGTATTGAAACTATTAGAAATGTTATTCGACCAGGAACTTTAGCAGTTCGACTAACAGCTAATATAATTGCAGGACACCTCTTAATAACATTATTAGGAAATACAGGTCCTTCCTTATCATCTATTATAATTGGAATTCTATTAATTACACAAATTTTATTATTAACATTAGAATCAGCTGTAGCTATTATTCAATCATATGTATTTGCTGTATTAAGAACTCTTTATTCAAGTGAAGTAAATTAATTTAATTAAATGTCAACACACTCAAATCACCCATTTCATTTAGTAGATTATAGTCCATGACCTTTAACAGGAGCTATTGGAGCTATAACAACTGTATCAGGAATAGTTAAATGATTTCATCAATATGATATATCATTATTTATTATAGGTAATATTATTACTATTTTAACAGTTTATCAATGATGACGAGATGTATCTCGAGAAGGAACTTATCAAGGATTACATACATACTCAGTAACAATTGGTTTACGATGAGGAATAATTTTATTTATTTTATCTGAAGTTTTATTTTTTGTTTCATTTTTTTGAGCATTTTTTCATAGAAGTTTATCTCCTAATATTGAATTAGGAGCTTCATGACCACCTATAGGAATTACTCCTTTTAACCCATTCCAAATTCCTCTTCTTAATACAACAATTCTTCTTGCATCAGGAGTTACTGTAACATGAGCTCATCACAGTTTAATAGAAGGTAATCATACACAAACTACTCAAGGATTATTTTTTACAGTATTACTAGGAGTATACTTTACAATTCTTCAAGCATATGAATATATTGAAGCTCCATTTACTATTGCTGACTCAGTTTATGGTTCTACTTTCTTTATAGCAACAGGATTTCATGGACTTCATGTATTAATTGGAACTACTTTCCTTTTAGTATGTTTAATCCGTCATTTAAATAACCATTTTTCTAAAAGCCATCATTTTGGGTTTGAAGCAGCTGCATGATATTGACATTTTGTTGATATTGTATGATTATTTTTATATGTTTCAATTTACTGATGAGGAGGTTAATTTAAAATATTATTTATATAGTATAAAAGTATATATGACTTCCAATCATAAGGTCTATAAATTATAGTATAAATAATTTATTCTATTATAATTATATCAATTGTAATTCTATTACTTTCTACTGTTGTAATAATACTAGCTTCAATTCTTTCAAAAAAATCTATTATTGATCGAGAAAAAAGTTCACCATTCGAATGTGGATTTGACCCAAAATCTTCATCTCGAATCCCATTTTCACTACATTTTTTTTTAATTACTATTATTTTTTTAATTTTTGATGTAGAAATTGCTTTAATTCTTCCAATAATTTTAATTATAAATTACTCAAATTTAATTGTATGAACATTAACTTCAACAATTTTTATTATTATCTTATTAATTGGACTATACCATGAATGAAATCAAGGAATACTAAATTGATCAAATTAATAAAGGGTTGTAGTTAAATTAACATTTGATTTGCATTCAAAAAATACTAATTATATTAGTCTACCTTGAATATGAAGCGATTTATTGCAATTAGTTTCGACCTAATCTTAGGTAATATTACCCTTATTCTTTATTAATTGAAACCAAAATAGAGGTATATCACTGTTAATGATAAAAATGAGAAATAATCTCCAATTAAGGAAGTATGATGATCAAAGTAAAGCTGCTAACTTTTTCTTATAATGGTTAAACTCCATTTATACTTCTATTTATATAGTTTAACTAAAACCTTACATTTTCATTGTAAAAATAAAATTATTTTTTTTATAAATTACTAAAAATAATTCACTATATCTAAAGATTAATTAATCTCCATAACATCTTCAATATTATACTCTATATATAAGCTATTTAGATATAAAAAAATTAATAAATTTAATAGTAATATAACCCATAAAACTATAGTTATAAAATAAATTTTTAATCTATTATTTTGTAAAATCTGATTTAATTTAGAAAATATTATTAATTTAGAATTTAATTGTTGACCTCCTATATACTCTGATCAACCTTGATCAAAAGATTTAATAGCTATAAACCCAAAATTTAAAGGAAAATTAATAATTCCGTAAGTAGAAATATAAGGTATAAATCATATAGAACCTAAAAAATATGTTATTCCATAATAATTTAAAGCCTTATTATAAAAATATAAAGAAACCATTGATAATAAATAACCAATCAATCCACCTAATACACAAACAAATAAAGTTAATAATTTTAAATGATTAGGTAAACAAATTATATAAACAGAAGAAAATATTAATCAATTTAATATTCTCCCTCCTACAATTCTTATAATTAATAAACCAAATATACCCTTTAATATAATTCAACCTTCATCATTTAACATATTTAAAGAACTACAATTTAATCTATCTGTTATTGTATAATAAACTAAGCGAAATGAATAAGAAACTGTTAACCCAGTAGAAATAAAATAAAGAAAAAAAGATAATAAATTTGTATAACTTAAAGATACAACTTCTAAAATTAAATCCTTTGAATAAAACCCAGCTAAAAAAGGTATACCACATAAAGCTAAATTAGCTACATTAAAACAAGAAGAAGTTAAAGGTATAAAAGTTCTTAAACTTCCTATATAACGAATATCTTGAAAATTATTCATATTATGAATAATTGCTCCTGCACACATAAATAATAAAGCCTTAAATAAAGCATGAGTTAATAAATGAAAAAAAGCAAGCTTATAAAATCCTATAGATAAAATTCTCATTATTAATCCTAATTGTCTTAATGTAGATAAAGCAATAATTTTCTTTAAATCAAATTCATAATTAGCTCCTAAACCTGCTATAAATATTGTTAATCCAGAAATTAATAATAAAAATTTACCTAAAATAGTATCTGATAATAAAATATTAAACCGAATTAATAAATATACACCTGCAGTTACTAAAGTAGAAGAATGGACTAATGCAGATACAGGAGTTGGAGCTGCTATAGCAGCAGGTAATCAAGAAGAAAAAGGAATTTGAGCTCTCTTAGTTATAGCAGCTAATATAACTAAACCTCCAATAATTTTTATTTCTAAACTTATTTTAAAAACTTCAATAAAAAATACATAATTTCATCTTCCATAATTTAATATTCAAGCAATTGCTAATAATAATGCTACATCTCCAATCCGATTTCTTAAAGCCGTTAATATACCAGCATTATAAGATTTAACATTTTGAAAATAAATAACTAAACAATAAGAAACTAATCCCAATCCATCCCAACCTAATAAAATACTAATTAAATTAGGTCTAATAATTAGTAACATTATTGATATAACAAATATTAAAACTAATAAAATAAATCGATTAATTCTCTTATCAGAACTTATATATTCCATTCTATAAAAAATTACTAAAGAAGCAATAAATAAAACAAATCTTATAAATAATAAACATATTCAATCAAATAAAAAAGTTATTACAATTCTAGAAGAATTAATAAAAACTACTTCTCATTCCAAAAAATAAACTAATTCATTTGATATAAAATATAAACTACATAAAAATAAAGATAAACTAATTATAATCAATTTTACAAAACTAATTATACAAATATTTAAAAATTTCACGATTTAAAATGAATAAATTCATATCATTGACACCACAAATCAATATTTTTAATAAACTATTTAAATAAATTCATAAAAAACACATTTCTCTCTTTATAATTAATAAATTTAAAGGAAATCAATGTAATATTAATAACAAATATTCACGAATTTTTCCATTTCTAAAAGAATAAACTCCTGAATAAATTTTTCCATGTTGAGTATAAGCATATAAGTATAATCTATAAGCAGCACTAAAAAAAGATAATAAAGATAAAACTAATATAGAAATTCAAGATCAACTAATAATTCTATTTAATAAAGAAATTTCACCTAATAAATTTAAAGTTGGAGGAGCAGCTATATTAGCAGAAGATAAAAGAAATCATCATAAAGTCATTGAAGGCATAAAATTTAATATACCCTTATTAATTAATAAACTTCGTCTACCTAACCGTTCATAAGAAATATTAGCTAAACAAAACAATCCAGAAGAACATAACCCATGAGCAATTATTAATCTAAATGAACCACATATACCTCAAAAATTTAAAGTTATTAAACCTGCTAAAACAATACCCATATGGGCTACAGAAGAATAAGCAATTAAAGATTTTATATCAGTTTGTCGTAAACATACTAAACTAATTAATACACCACCAATTAGTCTAATAGAAACTCAAATAAAATTATATTTTATTCCTACCAATTGTAAAAAAGAAAATACACGTAATAAACCATAACCACCAAGCTTAAGTATAATTCCAGCTAAAATCATTGAACCAGAAATAGGAGCTTCTACATGTGCTTTTGGCAATCATAAATGAACCAAAAATATTGGTATTTTAACTAAAAAAGCTAAAATTATAGATAAATATAAAATATCAAAATCAAATATATAATTACTTAATATATAAAAATTTATAGAACCAACCTCATTATATAAAAAAAATAAACCAATTAATATAGGTAAAGAAACTAATAAAGTGTAAAATAATAAATATAAACCAGCTTGTAAACGTTCAGGCTGATACCCTCACCCCAAAATTAAAAATAAAGTAGGAATTAAACTTCTTTCAAAAAATAAATAAAATAAAAATAAATTATTATTACCAAAAGCTAATACTAAAAATAATAATAACAATAAAATATTTAAAATAAATATTTTAGGATAATTATTTAATTTATAAATTCCTTCACTTGCTATAATTATTAAAGATCTAATTCACAAACTTAATAAAATCAAACTATAAGAAATTAAATCACAACCTAAAAAATAAGATAAATTTATAAAATAAGTATCATAAAAATTTATAATAATAAAAATAAATCTTAATAAAAATAATATATTCTGTACCATTCAAAATATATTACTTATAAAACAAATTGGAATTATAAATAAAAGAAAAAAAATTATTTTTATCATTATAAGATTCTAAAAGATTGAAAATTATCATTTCCATGAGTTCGAATTAAAGAAACTAAAATAGACAAACCTAAAGCTCCTTCACATACTCTAAAAGTTAAAAATATTATTCTAAAAAATCTTTCATAATTTATAAAATTTAAATAAATAAATAATAAAAAAAATAATATTAGCACAATAAATTCTAAACTTAATAATATTGATAATAAATGCTTTCGTCTAGAAATAAAAACAAATAAACCTATTATCAACATTAATCTAGGTAATTCTCAATTTAAAAATTTTATCATTTGTTTTAATAATTTAATAAAAATATTGGTCTTGTAAATCAAAAATAAGATTATAATCTTTTAAAACTTCAAGAGAAAAGAAATATCTTTTTCATTAATCTCCAAAATTAATATTTTACATAAACTACCTCTTGAAATTATTCAATTTATATATTTATTATCCTTTTCAATTTCATTAATTTTTATACAAATTAATCATCCATTAGCAATAGGATTAACTTTATTAATCCAAACAATTTTTATTTGTATCTTGACAGGACTAATTACAAAAACATTTTGATTCTCTTATGTCTTATTCTTAATTTTTCTAGGAGGTATACTAGTTTTATTTATTTATGTAACTTCATTAGCATCAAATGAAATATTTTCATTTTCAACAAAATTAATTACATACTCAGTTATTTTAATCACAATTAATTCATTAATTATTTTATTTATAAATGACTTTTCATATTTTAATATTAATATTTTTAATAATGAAATAAATTCTCTAACTGACAATGTAATATTATTAAAAGAAAATACTTTAAGTTTAAATAAATTATATAATTACCCAACAAATATAATCACAATTCTATTAATAAATTACTTATTAATTACATTAATTGCTATTGTAAAAATTACTAAATTATTTTATGGACCTCTTCGAATAATAAATTAAAATAACAAATGAATAAACCTATTCGAACCATTCACCCCCTTTTTAAAATTGCTAATAATTCATTAGTTGATTTACCAGCACCTATTAATATTTCTGCATGATGAAATTTCGGATCCCTTTTAGGACTTTGTTTAATTATTCAAATTCTAACGGGATTATTTTTAGCTATACATTACACAGCTGATATTTCATTAGCTTTTGATAGAGTTAATCATATTTGTCGTGACGTTAATAATGGATGATTTTTACGAACTTTACACGCAAATGGAGCATCTTTCTTTTTTATTTGTATTTATTTACATGTAGGTCGAGGAATCTATTATGGATCTTATCTATACCAAGAAACATGATTAATTGGTGTAATTATTCTATTCCTAGTAATAGGAACAGCATTTATAGGATATGTATTACCTTGAGGACAAATATCATTCTGAGGAGCAACTGTTATTACAAATTTATTATCAGCAGTACCCTATATTGGAATTGATTTAGTGCAATGAGTATGAGGTGGATTTGCAGTAGATAACGCTACATTAACACGATTTTTCACATTTCATTTCATTCTTCCTTTTATTGTACTTGCAATAACTTTAATTCATTTATTATTCCTTCATCAAACTGGATCAAATAATCCTATCGGGATTAATTCAAATGTAGATAAAATTCCTTTCCACCCATATTTTACATTTAAGGATGTAGTAGGATTCGTGTTTATATTAATAGCATTAATTTTATTAACACTTATTAATCCTTACCTACTAGGAGACCCAGATAATTTCATTCCTGCTAATCCATTAGTTACACCAGTTCATATTCAACCTGAATGATATTTCTTATTTGCTTATGCAATTTTACGATCAATTCCTAATAAATTAGGAGGAGTAATTGCTTTAGTTTTATCAATTTTAATTTTAGCAATTCTTCCATTTTATCATATAAGAAATTTTCTAGGGATTCAATTCTACCCAATTAACAAATTATTATTTTGAATAATAATTATTACTGTACTATTATTAACATGAATTGGAGCTCGACCAGTAGAAGACCCTTACATCTTAATTGGACAACTTTTAACTGTAATCTATTTTTTATACTACTTAATTAACCCATTAGTTACTAAATGATGAGATAATCTATTAAACTAGTTGATGAGCTTGAATAAGCATATGTTTTGAAAACATAAGATAGAAATAAATTTTCTATTAACTTTACTAATTATAATTCACTAAATTAATAAAATTAAAAAAATTTTTAAACCAATAAAAAATATTAAATAATTTAATGATAAAGGTAAAAATCCCTTTCAAGCTAAATATATTAATTTATCATAACGAAACCGAGGTAATGACCCACGAACTCAAATAATTAAAAATCTAATAAAAGTTAATTTAACATAAAATATTAAAGAAAATAAATCTCCTCCTAAAAATATTAAAGAAAATAATATACTTATAAATAAAATACTTGCATACTCAGCTAAAAAAATTAAAGCAAATCCTCCTCTTCTATATTCAATATTAAACCCAGAAACTAATTCTGATTCACCTTCAGCAAAATCAAACGGAGTACGATTTATTTCAGCTAAAGAAATACTTAACCAAACTAATATTATAGGAAATAATAAAATTCTAAATCATAAATAATTTTGATAAAAATAAAAATTAATAAAATTATAATCTCCAATTAAAAAAATAAAAGATAATAAAATTAATGCTAATCTAACTTCATAAGAAATTGTCTGAGCAACAGAACGTAATCTACCTAATAATGCATAATTAGAATTAGAAGATCAACCAGCAATTATAATTGTGTAAACTCTTAAACTAGTACAACATAAAAAAAATAAAATACCTAAATCAAATGAAAATAACTTAATTATATAGGGAATACATATTCAACATAATAATGACAAAAATAAAGAAAAAATTGGTGAAAAATAATAAGAAATATAATTTGATATTAAAGGATAAGTTTGTTCCTTCGTAAATAACTTAATTGCATCACAAAAAGGTTGAGGAATTCCTATAATACCAACTTTATTAGGACCCTTACGAATCTGAATATAACCTAATACCTTACGTTCTAATAAAGTTAAAAAAGCTACTCTTACTAAAACACAAATAATTAAAATTAATCTACCAACAAAAGATATTAATAAATCTATAAAAATCAAGTACTATTTATAGTAAAACCTATATTTAATAAATTCTAAATTTATTGCACTAATCTGCCAAAATAGTCTATAATTTATTAAAATTCAAATTTGAAAAATTTAAAAATTTAAATATTTGGTCCTTTCGTACTAAAATATTTTAATTAATTAAAGATAGAAACCAACCTGGCTCACACCGGTTTGAACTCAGATCATGTAAGGATTTAAAAGTCGAACAGACTTAAAATTTAAACTTCTACACCTAAAATTATACCTTAATCCAACATCGAGGTCGCAATCATTTTTATCAATAAGAACTCTCCAAAAATATTACGCTGTTATCCCTAAAGTAACTTAAATTTATAATCAATACTATTGGATCAAAAATTCATTAATAAATGTTTATATATTAATAAAAGTTTTTTAAATTTTACTATCACCCCAATATAATATAATTTAAATTAATAATAAAAATTATTTAAAAAATTAATAATTTAAATTATATAAAGATTTATAGGGTCTTCTCGTCTTTTAAAAAAATTTTAGCTTTTTGACTAAAAAATTAAATTTTATAATAAATTCATATGAAACAGTTAATATTTCGTCCAACCATTCATTCCAGCCTTCAATTAAAAGACTAATGATTATGCTACCTTTGCACAGTTAATATACTGCGGCCGTTAAATAAATATCAATGGGCAGGTCAGACTTTTTATATAATCAAAAAGACATGTTTTTGTTAAACAGGCGAACATTTAATTTTGCCGAATTCTTTACATAAACTTATCATATTAAATATTTAAAAATACAAAAAAATATACTAATTTTATCATAATTTCATCATTTTATTAATTTAAATGATAATTTTAATAAATAATTAAAGATTAATAAATAATATATTAAAATAAATAATTTATAACAAAATTATTAATAATTGCTAATTCTAAACATATATTTATATAAATATTAATAATCTTATAAAAATTTATTTTAAAGCTTATCCCCTAAAATATTTAATTTTAACTATATTAAATTAATTAAATAAATTAATACATTTTAAAATTATAAATTAAATTTATTTCTTAAAAAACTAGATATATTTAAAAACGAATAACTTTTCATTACTAATAAATTATATAAAATAATTTTATCACATTAACTTTTATAATTCATTAACTCTTTTAAATTCGAGAACAATATAAATATATTAATTAATTAATAAACCCTGATACACAAGGTACAATAAATTAAATTTACTTAAATCATAAAAATTTTTCAAAATATTTAAATTTTCTCTCACGATACTAATAAACTATCATAAATATTATAATTTCAATATAAATTACTTATATAAATAAAAATAAAATTATTTTTAATATAATAAATAAATAAATTAAAATAAATTAATAAATAATTATTAAATCAATTTATATTGATTTGCACAAAAATCTTTTCAATGTAAATGAAATACTTTACTTAAAAGCTTTAAATTGTCATTCTAGATACACTTTCCAGTACATCTACTATGTTACGACTTATCTTATTTTAATAATAAGAGCGACGGGCGATATGTACATATTTTAGAGCTAAAATCAAATTATTTATCTTTATAATTTTACATTCAAATCCAATTTCAATAAATTTTTCATTTTTAAATCCAATTATAATAAAAATGTAACCCATTTTTACTTAAACATAAACTACACCTTGATTTGATATAAATTCAATTAAAATTCTAGAAAATTATTATTTTTATAAAATATTCTTATAACAACGGTATATAAATTGATTAACTAATTTAAGTAAGGTCCAACGTGGATTATCGATTATAAAACAGGTTCCTCTGAATAGACTAAAATACCGCCAAATTTTTTAAGTTTCAAGATCATAACTATTACTACCTAAGTTTTTAAAATTAAATTTTAAATAATAGGGTATCTAATCCTAGTTTTTATTTAAAATTTCTTAACTTCAATAAAATAAATTAAAATAATTCTTAAATTTATAAATTTCACCTAATAAATTTAATTTTATATAAATTATATACAATTTAATTATTACTAATATAAATTTACTTGTATTATTTGTATAACCGCGGATGCTGGCACAAATTTAACCAATACTCTATAAAATTACTATTTCTAAATTTCTTTAAATAATAAAATTAATTACTGCGAATAAAAAAATTATAATTATTTTTAAAATAAATATAAATTCTCACAAAAATTTACATATAAAATAATTTAATAATAAATTTTTAAGCTAAAATAAAACTTTATAAAATTATTAATAAATTAATAAAATAATAACTTAATAATTAATATCCTATATTAATAAATAATAATAGTATTTAAAAATAATAAATATAATAATTTTATTAAATAATTAAAATAAAGTAAAAATTCCTCCCAGCTTTTAAAAATTTATTTATTTAATTAATTAAATAAAATAATTTAATATAAACCCCTAATTTAGTATTAAATTAATAACTTGTTAAAAAAAATTATAAAATAATCTTTAATATAATAATTTATTTAAATTAAAATAAATAAAAAAAAATTTTTTTATAAAATTATATTTAAAAATTATTATTTTTTTTAATGTAATAATTAATAAATTTAAATAAATAATAATAGTAATATATAAATATTAATATAATAATAATAATAATAATTAAATTATAGCAATACCTCCTAGGTAATAAACCATTAATTAATAAAATTAAACCCCTAATTTAATTATATCTATATTAATTAATAGCAAGAAAAAAAATAAAAATAAATTTATAGATAAAAAATTATACAATTTTTTAAATGAATTCATACTTAATTAAACACTATAATTAATAAAATTAATTTTTCATATTTATAAAAATATTTTTATATATTTAATAAAATATTTTTTTTATAAAAAAAAAATAAATTTATAATTAATTAATCATAATAATAATTATTTTTTGAAAAATTTAAAAATTAATATAAATTACATCTAAATAATTAATATTAATAAAAAGAAAATTTAATTAAATCATAAAAAATAAAGTATATATTCATCTAGATAACTTTTATACAAAAAATTTCGAAATTTATGCAAAAAAATTTTTTTTTTTGCAAATTTTTAAATTTTTCAAAACTTAAAAAAGTTATCAAGATACAAATTTATTTTTTTTTTTTTTAAAATATAAAATATTTATAAGGATATACTAAGTTAAGATTAATAAATATATATATATATATAAATGTTTAATTAATTAATATATAATCCATAGATTTAGATAAAAAATTTAGGGGTTTTTATAAATAAGTACATTTAATAGTAAAATATTAATATCTAATAATTATCTAATATCTCTCTAGCACCCGTATATATATTTAATGATTTATAAATAAATAAGATTGATTTATTTCTATCTATATTAAGTTGAATTTTTAACTCTAAGCTGTATCTATATTGGCATTTTTAGTTATCTAGATGAATAAATTATTCTATTTTTATAAATACTAAAAAAAATTATTTAACTTTAAACAATTTAATTTTTTTTAAAAAAAAAACTAAGAAAAAAATTACATAAAAAGTAAAAAAAAAAAAAAAAAAAAAAAAAAAAAAAAAATGAGGAAATATTTAAATTAGGTCAAATCCTTCATTTAATTTTACCAGTAAATAAATATTTACTACTATGAAAATTACTTAATTA